GGGGTGGACGTGCTATTTGTTTACATCCATTAGTTCGTAAAGGATTCAATGCAGACTTTGATGGGGATCAAATGGCTGTTCATGTACCTTTATCTTTGGAAGCGCAAGCAGAGGCTCGTTTACTTATGTTTTCTCATATGAATCTCTTTTCTCCGGCTATTGGAGATCCCATTTCGGTACCAACCCAAGATATGCTTATTGGACTCTATATATTAACGATCGGGAATCGTCGAGGTATTTGTGCAAATAGGTATAATCCATGGAATCGCATAAACTGTCAAAATGAAACAGTTAATGATTATAAGTATAAATATACTACGAAAGAGAAAGAGCCCTATTTTTGTAGTTCCTATGATGTACTTATAGTTTTTCAGCAGAAACGAATCAATTTAGATAGTCCTTTGTGGCTTCGGTGGCGACTAGATCAACGTGTCATTGCCTCAAGAGAAGTTCCTGTCGAAGTTCAATATGAATCTTTGGGTACCTATCATGAAATTTATGGGCACTATCTAATAGTAAGACGTATAAAAAAACAAACCCTTTGTATATACACCCGAACCACTGTTGGTCATATTTCTTTTTCTCGAGAAATAGAAGAAGCCATACAGGGGTTTTGTCAGGCCTACTCATATGGTACCTAAGCTAAGGAATTATGTAATACCGCGGGAATTTTGATCTCTCCGGTTCAACTGGAATCATAATTCCTTAATTTCTACATGAATCGAGATCCAGTAAAGGAGGTCTTCGAATCACTGACTCAAACCCATTGGCGAATCCTACTCGGCGGAATAGAGAAGTACTTATGGCAGAATGGGCTGATCTGTTCTTTTACAATAAAGCGATAGATGGGTCTGCCATGAAACGACTTATTAGCAGATTAATAGATCACTTCGGAATGGCATATACATCGCACACCCTGGATCAAGTAAAGACTCTGGGTTTCCAGCAAGCCACTGCTACATCCATTTCATTAGGAATTGATGATCTTTTAACAGTACCTTCTAAGGGGTGGCTAGTCCAAGATGCTGAACAACAAAGTTTCATTTTAGAAAAGCACCATCATTATGGGAATGTACACACAGTAGAAAAATTACGCCAATCCATTGAGATATGGTATGCTACAAGTGAATATTTGAGACAAGAAATGCATCCTAATTTTAGGATGACTGATCCTTCTAATTCAGTCCATATAATGTCCTTTTCGGGAGCTAGAGGAAATGCATCTCAGGTACACCAATTAGTAGGTATGAGAGGATTAATGTCGGATCCCCAAGGACAAATGATTGATTTACCGATTCAAAGCAATTTACGCGAAGGACTTTCTTTAACGGAATATATCATTTCCTGCTACGGAGCCCGCAAAGGAGTTGTGGATACTGCTGTACGAACATCAGATGCTGGATACCTCACGCGTAGACTTGTTGAAGTAGTTCAACACATTGTTGTACGTAGAACAGATTGTGGCACTACCCGAGGCATTTCCGTGAGTCCTAGAAATGGGATGACGGAAAGAATTTGGGTCCAAACACTAATTGGTCGTGTATTAGCATACAATATATATATGGGCCCACGTTGCATTGCCGCTCAAAATAAAGATATTGGGGTTGGACTTGTCACTCGATTCATAACCTTTCGAACACAACCAATATATATTCGAACCCCCTTTCTTTGCAGGAGTATATCCTGGATCTGTCGATTATGTTATGGTCAGAGTCCCACTCATGGCGACCTGGTCGAATTAGGAGAAGCGGTAGGTATTATTGCGGGTCAATCAATCGGCGAACCGGGGACTCAACTAACATTAAGAACTTTTCATACCGGTGGAGTATTCACAGGTGGTACTGCAGAACATGTACGAGCTCCTTTTAAGGGAAAAATAAAATTCAATGAGGATTTGGTTCATCCCACACGTACACGTCATGGGCATCCTGCTTTTCTATGTTATATAGACCTGTATGTAACTATTGAGAGTCACGATATTCTACATAATGTGAATATTCCACCCAAAAGTTTTCTTTTAGTTCAAAATGATCAATATGTAGAATCAGAACAAGTGATTGCTGAGATTCGCGCTGGAACATCCACTTTCCATTTTAATAAAGTTAAAGAGAAAGTTCGAAAACATATTTATTCTGACTCAGAGGGAGAAATGCACTGGAGTACCGATGTGTACCATGCACCTGAATATAAATATGGTAATGTTCATCTCTTACCCAAAACAAGTCATTTATGGATATTATCAGGAGCTCTGTGCAGATCCAGTATAGTGCCTTTTTCGCTCCACAAGGATCAAGATCAAATGAATGTTCATTCTGTTGAACGGAGATCTATTTCTGACCTCTCCGTGACTAATGATCAAGTGAGACACAAATTGTTTAGTTCGAATCCTTACGGTAAAAAGGGGGGGGTTCTTGATTATTCAGGACCTGATCGAATCATATCCAACGGTCATTGGAATTTCATATATCCTACCATTCTCCACGAGAATTCTGATTTATTG